AATATACCTTTTTAGTTTAGTCATAAGTAATTCGCGGGATCGTGCACCCCTTTACTAGTTATAACGAAAGAAAAAAAGTGCAGCTGGTTGGATCCAGCCTATTCTTGAAATAAACAACTCACACACACTCCCTTTCCAAAAAAGATTAATACACCAAGTACTACACTTAGATTTATTGGATTTGTTGCTAAAATATCGGTATTCAACCCGAAACTCCCGGCAGATGGCCAGCGACCCAAGGAAACGAAAGAATCGGTTACATTTTTCATAAAATATCTCCTTTATAAATAGATTCAAAAATCGAACAAAGTTCTTTTTGTATTACTTTATTCTATATTACTTTACTATTTCTTATTCTTTTTTTCTTTTATTTACTGATTTCTAAAGATCAAAAAAATTCGATTTAGAAATTAGAAATCTCTTTTTTTTTGGGGGGGGGTAAGAGCGATACTGAACTTATTAGAATTAAGGACCGGGTTTCGCGTCAATTGCGAAATACTCCATTTTTTGCAATACCCCCCAGTTCCCATTGGACTCAAAATGGGAAAGAAGGAAGTGAGTCAGTATGCTAATTTCTCATCCTCAAAATCAAACCTTCCCCTGACGGGTTCCCACAAAGAAAAAGAATAAGTAATTGTAGGAATAAAGTCTTTATAGAATTCGAAAAAGCAAGGAGCAAGCAAGTCCGAGGCGATAAAATAGGAAAAACATGCGTGTTTTTTTAGATTCGATTTCTATTAGAGGATTCAAATGAAAATAGGATTAAACAAAGGGATTCGCAAATAAAAGTGCTAATGCTACAACGAGCCCATAAATTGTTAAAGCTTCCATAAAAGCCAGACTCAGTAATAAGGTACCTCGTATTTTTCCCTCCGCTTCGGGCTGTCTCGCGATACCTTCTACAGCTTGGCCCGCGGCAGTCCCCTGCCCAATCCCAGGTCCAATAGAAGCAAGCCCAACGGCCAACCCAGCAGCAATAACAGAAGCGGCAGAAATCAGTGGATTCATGATAAGTTCCTCGCACCACATTAAAGAAATCGTTAATGATACAATCATCCAATGATGACTTTTTCATTTTCTCAAACCAAACGAAGCACCGCTGCGAATGGTTTTATTTCTTTCCCTGAAAAAGAAAAATCCACGCGATTTTGATGAAGATCAAAATGACCACGCTTTCGGAAAAAGGGCTTTTGCTTGTGGGTGGGGGAGTTGGGGTCGGAACTCCGATAGATGTATGATAGCTCTGTTGTTGAGCCGCTTCAATCCTAGGGGTCGGAACTCCGATAGATGTATGATAGCTCTGTTGTTGAGCCGCTTCAATCCTAGTAGATTTCTTTTTTTGTTTCATACTGCCGTGAGCCCGACTCCAATTGCTACTTTTTTCGGACTTAGCGACCCTTTCTCCATTCCTACTGCCGTGAGCCCGAATCCACTTGCTACTTTTTTCGGACTTAGCGACCCTTTCTCCATTCCCGTGGAGGATCTCCTGTCGATGTCGATCCTGCGCAAAAAATAGATGTGGGCGGACACCAAATCCTATGAGCTCTTTTTCAACAAAGCCAATATTGTTTCTGACAACAAATCCTCCTTCCCGAATTTTTTTTTCAGGAATTTCTATTCGAGTTTCAGGAATTTCATCAAAATGTTGAATTTCATCAATTTGTTGAATTTCAACAATTTCTTGAAATTCAAGAATGTCTTCCCTTTGTTGAAGAAGACCCCACTCCACTAGTTCTTGCATACCTCCTCCTGTTTCAGAAAGTTCTGATTCCACTAGTTCTTGCATACCTCCTCCTGTTTCAGAAAGTTCTGATTCCACTAGTTCTTGCATACCTCCTCCTGTTTCAGAACTTTCTGAAAGTTCTGAACTAAGACCCCTATCTGATTCGACAAGTTCATTTTGCTTCCTCAGTATCTCCCTCATCTCACTATCAGATAAGGTGTCATTTGGATTCATCAGTATCTCCCTCATCTCACTAATATCCCTATCAGAAACGATGTCATTTTGCCTCCTCAGTATCTCCCTCATATCCCTAATATCCCTATCAGAAACGATGTCATTTTGCTTCCTCAGTATCTCCCTCATATCACTATCAGATATGAGGTCCTTTTTCTTCATTTGATTGATTTGTTCCCTCAGTATCTCACTGATATCACTATCAGATAAGATGTCATTTTGCTTCCTCAGCATATCCCGAATCTCCATAATATCAGACTCAGATAAGATGTCATTTTGATTCATATCGATAATCTCCCTCTCAGACTCAGATAAGAGGTCCTTTTTAGTAAGATCCATAATCTCCTGAATCTCCTTTATTCCTTCAAAATAAATTGGGATTTAATCCCTTTAATCCCATAGAGATGAAAAACCTTTCACCTGTAAATTCAATGGGATGAATTACATTACATCTCGAGAATCCCCCTACAGAAAAGTACAAAAGGAACCCAAAACTAGAACCTCAAATTTTCTAGTTTCACTCAACCTACCACTAACGCTTTTTACTTGTTAGATTTCACGAACAAGTAGATTCTAGACAAAGAAACAAAAAAAGTCAAGACCAACTAGAACCTCAAATTTTCTAGTTTACCTAAGACTACCACTAACGATTTTTCCTTTTTAGATTTCACGAACAACAAGATTCTATATTAGATCAACAGAAACACAAAAAGTCAATGATGATCCTCGATGGATTCGCCTATGTACGCCGCAGCTAAAGTTGCAAAAATAATAGCTTGAATACCGCTTGTAAATAATCCAAGGAACATGACAGGTATAGGAACCACTAAAGGTACTAAAGAAAGAAGAACAACAACGACTAATTCATCAGCTAATATATTCCCGAAAAGTCGAAAACTAAGTGATAAAGGTTTTGTAAAATCTTCTAAGATGTTAATGGGTAAAAGGATTGGAGTCGGTTGAATGTATTTATTGAAATAAGCCAATCCTTTTTTAGTAAGACCTGCATAAAAATATGCCACTGACGTGAGTAAGGCTAAAGCAACGGTTGTATTGATATCATTTGTGGGTGCGGCTAACTCCCCCTGCGGTAACCGTATGATTTTCCAAGGAAAAAGAGCCCCCGACCAATTCGCAACAAAAATAAAAAGAAAGAGAGTTCCAACAAAGGGAACCCATGGGCCGTACTCTTCTCCAATCTGAGTTTTGCTCACGTCTCGAATGAATTCAAGGACATATTCGAAGAAATTCTGAACATCCGTCGGAATGGTTTGCGGATTTCGAACAGCTAGAATGGATGAACCTAATAAGATCGCAATTACAACCCAAGAAGTAATAAGTACTTGGCCGTGGACTTGGAAACCCCCTATTTGCCAATAAAAATGTTGACCTACTTCCACACCGGATACATCGTATAATAACTCCATGAATGTGTTTATAGAACATGATAGAATATTCATATTGCCCTCTGCCAAAAATAGAACTTGAAAAGGAATTATTTTGATTCAATCATCTCTTTTTCGACTTGCTTACTTGAATTGTTTGTATATTTTGGATGCCAATCAATCGCACAAGAGTCTCTGTTCTTTATGTTTCCTTTTTTTTTTATCTTTTATGTGCGATGGACGACTAGTAATCGTTCGTATAGAGCTAGAACGACCCTTACAAATTGCGAGTATTAATTTGTTAAGAATGAATCGGATTGAAAGGAAATTGTCATCATTTGCTGGAATCGGGAGATCCACGAGATCGGGTTCACAATCAGTATCGATTAAACCAATTGTTGGAATTCCCAAAGTAAGACATTCTCGAAGGGCCGTAAATTCGCCGTGCTGATCAAGGATGATTACAATATCGGGTAATTTCCTCATATATTTCACCCCGCCTAGAGATTTTTCCAAGTGAGACAATTGTCTCTTCAAAATAGCTGCATCTCTTTTCGGAAGGCGGGAGAGTCTCCCTTGTTGCCTTATCAAGTCCCTGAACTTATGAAGTCTCTTTTTTGTAGTGGACCAATTTGTTAACATACCGCCGAGCCATTTTTGATTAACATAATGGCATCCAGCCGTTCTTGCAGCCTGTGCTACTGAATTAGCTGCTTCTTTTTTGGTACCAACAATTAAGAATTGTTTTCCCTTACTTGCTGCATCAAAAACTAAATCACAAGTTTCTGATAAAAAGCGCGCGGTTTTATAAAGATTTATAATATGAGTATCTTTCCTCTTTGCAGAAATATAAGGCGCCATTCTAGGATTCCATTTCTTAATATTATGACCAAGAAGAACTCTTGCTGCCACCATGTCTTCCAAGCGTATGTTCCAATATCTTCTTTTCATTTCTCCCCCCATTTCCTCTTTCTTTCTTTTTTTTTTTTTTTCAAAGAAAAAAAGACGCGGTATCCTGACCTGAAATAAAGAATTGTTCCGATGGAACCTTTTCTTCTACCGAAGATTGGCCGGCACGATTCAAGCCATTCCTTTCTATTCGTTATTCTGTTTGTTTCTTACTATTATCAAATCGCCGCCCATAGTGCAAAGGATGAATTGATCTGTTCTTAGGAATCATGAAATCCTATAAAGGATTCTTTTCTTTTTTTGTTTTCTTTTGATGTATCCCTTTGAACTGCAAACTGCAAGAATCAACCAATTTTTTATGATGGAATAAAATATCCCTCACTTTCCCGTCGAATAAACTCTTCCTTTTGGTTTCCAGAGAAAGAGGCTTATGTTGCCTTGAAGGGAGGTGCACTAATCCTTTGAATCCGGTCCCAATGGGGAGCAGCTCCCCTAGAACAACGTTCTCTTTCAGGCCTTTCAACCAATCGATACGACCTCGGAGAGCGGCTTTTGCTAAAACCCGAGCAGTTTCTTGAAAACTCGCTTCGGATATGAAACTTTGAGTATTCAGAGATGCTTTCGTTATTCCCAATAAGATGGCGCGGTAACAGACCCCCTCTTCCAAAGCACGCCCCGTCCGTTTCGCTCGTAACAATCCAATAAGTTCTCCGGGTAAAAAAACATTAGACATCCCATCTTCTGAAACCAAGACTTTTGATGTCATTTGGCGTACAATCATTTCTATATGCCTATTGTGTATCTGGACTCCCTGGGATCGATAAACCTTTTGAATTTCATTAACCAAAGAAATAGAGCTTTGCGCTAATGTTAGCTCGGCACCAATCAAGAATCCCCAAGGAATTCCAAGACTTCTTATTATACACTCGTTCCAACTCTCACCTATCGCTTTTAGGTTCATGGATATTGAATCCGTTGAACGCACTTCGAGCACCGCTTCTACTTTTGGAAGACCCTGTGTTATATCAGCAGACCTTGATTTTTCATATATAAATGTAACTAGTATACCTCCCCCGTAAAGGATTTGTCCATAATGACCACGAACGGTTGCTCCTGGAATAGCCAAGTAGGGCTTACCTGATCTTATTATTACATAGCCAACTTGAACAATGAAAACTTGACCCGATTTTAGGCGTGGTCCGTTTTTGGCTATACATACAGTTTCAAAAAGAAACTGCCCAAGATTGATTATTGTAGATGTTTCTTCACAATAATTAGGATAATTCTGATGATAATTATGCTGTAGAAAATACCAATTCAAATTGAATGGATTCAAAAAGATGTTACTATATGGATCGGACTTATAGATTCTCCCGTTTTCATCCATTAAAAAATATTGAATTACTTGAAAGGTCTGTTTCAATTTTTCAAGTTGCAAATAATTCATTACCGAAATCCGATTCTTTGTGATTAAATGGTAAAATACATCACAATTCGCAATTGGAGGGACTGTTCCTAAAGGGCCTGACAAATTCCTAATTGGAATTATAGGGTCTGTATCTCTTTGAATTGATTCTTTTTTCGGATTGTGATATTTTACATCGTTGAAGGGGCCTAGTCGAAAACAATTAGATGATGACAAAATTAGGAAAGATTGGCATTCCTTATTTCTATTCAACAATGTACGAATAGTTCCTTGGTTTTGGCTAAGTGATTGTCGAATCCTTGCCTTGGGATAACTGGAAGAAAAGGGATTTCTATTGGTGTGATCTAGCTCATTATCAGAGGTCAATCCTGAAGCTGACCGATCATTCCTTTTTCTCATATACGCAATCTGGGATTTCCCTAAGTGAATTCTTAGGAAATCTCGAACCAGGCCCTTTGTACTTACTTCCACAAAGCAAGTGTGAGCCTCCTCGATAGACGAAGCTTCTTTGTCTTGGTCCCAATTCAAGACTAAACAAGTCCGAACGAATGGAATCCATCGATTTCTGCCAGAAAGGCCTAGAATCAACTTGTCATCCCTAATGCGAATATAATTGCGAACTTGAAATTGTATATTATCCATTTCCTGCAATAGATCCGGAGGAAAAAGTCTTGCGAAATTGAGACCGTCCGCTACTTTATATGTGACTAAGGGTCGAAACCAACAAAAAGACTTTGTCTTGGTAGGTTGAAGTCTAATTTGTTGGACATAGATCCAATTTTTCGATTTTTTGAATTCGTTAGAATTTTTTTTTCTTCTTTTTTGTGGTATCAAGAAGGCAATGTCTTTGTCTTTGTCTTTGTCTTTGGCTATAGATATTTTAGATCTCTTCCTTTTAGATTTCTTCCTTTTAGATATCTTCCCCGTAAAAGAGATATCTCCAGAAAAGATTTTCACTTTAATCCAACCGTCTTTTCCTTTTTGTATATACACTCGTACCAATCCGCCTACTCGGCTTCTTTTTTTTAAAGTAATTTTTGTATTTATTCCAATGATACTATTGTTCCGTACCCTTAAGGGATCTTTTTTGGATAAAATATACACTTCTTCGGGAATGAAAAAAAGCGGATCCACCTTCACCCTCCCTGGTTCTTTTGGCTGCAATTCTTCGACTCCTCCATAGTAGTCGAAAACTTTTTTTTTCTTTTTCTTTTTTTCGAGATTTTTCAAGAAAAACTCCCATGTGTCTTTGTCTTCCCACTTGTCGTCTGGCTCCAAGTCTTCGACTTCTCGCTCGTGGATGAAATACTCGTTGTTGACGATTGAATACACCTCACCATATTTCGCAATTCCCGAAAGACTGATTTTGTATCGAGGATCATCGAAAGAAGCAAGAATGCTCTTTCTACGCAAAATAGAATTTCTGGGTCTTTTAATCGAGATGTCAGAAAAGAGTATTCGTTCGTTTTTTCGTCGATGTATGGATTGGAATGGCAGGAGAAATCTATTTCTTCGCTTCTTCGCGAATAACTCCAAATTCTCGTGGAGAATAGCAGGATATAGTAGAGCAGTCGATAGACTTCGAGTCAGTTCTGAATAATTAGGAATCGGGATCCTACCCCCCCTTGTCCCATTTTGGTCATAAGGACTCAAAGGAAAGAATTTGTGTCTCAATTGATCATTATTCACGGAAAGGCTAGGCGTATATCTGCCTTGGACAGAAAGAGAATGACTGCTCATTTGATCTTGATCCTTGTACATCGAAAAAAGAACTGGACCGGATCCACATAAATCCCCTAATAATATCCATAAATGACTTGTTTTTGGTAATATATGAACATTACTATAAGGAGATTTGTGTGCATGGTACACGTCGGTACTCCAGTGCATTTCTCCCGATGATTCAGAATAAATATGTTTTCGAACTCTATCTTTAAAAAGACAAGTGGATGTTCCCGCGCAAATCTCGGCAATTACTTGTTCTGATTCTACATATTGATCGTTTTGAACTAAAAGAAAACTTTTTGGTGGAATAGGCACGCTATGTATAATAGCTTCACTCTCAATAGTTAAATACAAATCTATATAACATAGAAAAGCGGGCTGCCCATGGCGTGTCCGTGTGGGATGAACCAAGTCCTCATTGAATTTGATTGTTCCGTTGAAAGGGGCTCGTACATATTTTGCAGCACCTCCTGTGAATACTCCACCGGTATGAAAGGTTCTTAATGTTAGTTGAGTCCCCGGTTCTCCAATGGATTGACCCGCAAGAATACCTACAGCTTCCCCTAATTCGACTAAGTCGCCGTGAGTAGTACTTCGACCATAACATAATCGACAGATCCAAGACGTACTCCTACAAGTAAGGGGAGTTCTAACAGATATTTGCTTTGTTTGGAAGGTTCTGAGTTGATTGACAAGGCCAACCCCAATATCTTGATTTCGAACCGCAATGCATCGCGGACCCATATAAATATCGTTTGCTAATACACGACCGATTAATGTTTGAGTAAACCTTCTTTTTGCCTCAATTCGAGGACTTAGAGAAAGCCCTCGGGTGGTACCACAATCTGTTCTACGTACAACAATATGTTGAACAACTTCAACAAGTCTGCGCGTAAGATACCCAGCATCTGATGTTCGTACAGCAGTATCCACAACCCCTTTGCGGGCTCCATAGCTAGAAATGATATATTCTGTTACTGAGAGCCCTTCACGGAAATTGCTTTGAATGGGTAACTCAATCATTTGTCCTAGTGGATCCGACATCAGCCCTCTCATACCTATTAATTGGTTTACTTGAGTTGCATTTCCTCTAGCTCCCGAAAAAGACATTATATGGACTGGATTCCGGGGGTCCGTCATTCTAAAATGGGGAGTCATTTCTTGTCGCAAATATACACTTATAGCATACCAGATCTCGATGGATTGGCGTAATTTTTCTACTACGTGTACATTCCCATACTGATAGTCTTTTTCCAAACTCAAACTTTGTTGTTCAGCATCCTGGACTAGCCATCTCTTAGACGGTACCGTTAAAAGATCATCAATTCCTAATGAAATGGATGAAGCGGTGGCGTGTTGGAAACCCAAAGTCTTTACTTGATCTAGGATGTGGGATGTATATGCCATTCCGAAGTGATCTATTAATCGACTAATAAGTCGTTTAATAGCAGCCCCGTCTATTACTTTATTGTGAAAGGCCAGACCGGCCCTTTCTGTCATAAGCATCTCCCTATTCCGTTGAGTAGTATTCCAAAAGGTTGTCTTTTACAAGGTTTCAAACCGCTAGCTTCTCGACCGTGTTTTACGAATAAAGTGATGAGTTGAATCGGAAAGGCCCTTGAGGTCCTAAACTGACTTAGGTTAGGTACCATAGCAGACACAGTCCTGATAAAACCTTTGAATAGCACCTTCGATTTCTCGATAAAGAAAAAGATGACCAACAGTAGTTCGAATGTATATAAAATCCTTTTCTTTTTTTACACTTCTTACTATTTGACAGTGTCGATAAATCTCAAGATGGGTACCCAAAGATTCATAATGAACTTCGACAGGAAGTCCTCCTGAAAGAAGAAGGCGTTGATCTGGTCGCCACCGAAGCCAAAAAGGGCTATCTAAAAGGATTCTTTTCTGTCGATAAGCTCCAATTGCATCATCGGAATTACAAAAAAGGAGTTCTTTTCCTTTGGTATACCCATAGTGCTTATCGTCAATTCTTTCGTTTTGACAGTTTCTCCGATTCCACCAATTATACCTATCTGCAGAAATACCTCGACGATCCCCCCTGGTTAAGATATAGAGCCCAATTAGCATATCTTGGGTTGGTACGCAAACGGGATCTCCAATAGCCGGAGACAAGAGATTCATAGTAGAAAACATAAGTAAACGAGCCTCCGCTTGAGCCTCCAACGATAAAGGTACATGAACAGCCATTTGATCCCCATCAAAGTCTGCATTGAATCCTTTACAAACGAGTGGATGTAAATAAATAGCGCGCTCTTTCACTAAAATGGGTTGGAAGGCCTGGAAACCTAATCTATGCAAAGTAGGTGCCCTATTCAGCAATACAGGATGCCCCCGCATAACTTGTTCAAGTATTTTCCATACAAATTCTTCTTTTTCCCGAATTTGCGTCTTAGCAGTTTGTACGTCCTCAGCAAGGCGCTGTCTAATTAGACTGCGAATTACAAATGTCTGGAAAAGCTCTATTGCTATTTCACGAGGCAATCCACATTGATGTAATGAAAGTAAGGGGCCTACAACAATGACAGAACGCCCCGAATAATCAACCCGCCTGCCAAGCAGAGTCTCACGAAATCTCCCCTCTTTGCCTGCAATTACATCTGAAAACGACTTGTAAACCTCTTTATGAGGATCCCTTAGTGGCTTTCCGTGGAGTCCATTATCAAGAAGTGCATCCACAGCTTCTTGTACTTTTTTCTCATGACCCGTTACTAAGCTCCCTGGGGTAAATTGACTTTGTCTTAATAAAAGACAAAGAAGCTTGTTCTGCACAAGAATGTTTTGATAGAGTATATTAATATCCGAATTTATTACGTGAAACTCAGA